AGAGAAAAAAAAATGAAAGATCTGACTGATAGAACAAACACAATACTAAATAAAATTGAAAAAATTAGAAAAGACACGAAAAAAGAGTTGCTAAATCCTGAAAAAAATATTAGTCCTAACAAAATAAGTTATGATAATAAAATATTAGAATCTCACAAAAAGATTTTTAAGATATTAAAAAAAAGAAATGTACGAGTAATTCGTAAATCGCATCATTTTCTAAAATTTTTCGTTCAAAACATATACATAGATATCTTTCACCGTGTGATTAATATCCCGAGAATTAATGCGCAACTTTTTATTGAATCAATAAAAAAAATTATTATTATTACTAAATACATTTACAATAATGAAGCAAATCAAGAAAGAATTGATAAAACAAATCAAAGTATAATTTTTTTTATTTCAACTCTAAAAAAGTCACTTTTAAATATTAGTAATAAGAATGGAAAGATCTTTTGGGACTGGTCGTACTTGTCGCAAGCATATTTTTTTTACAAATTATCACAAACACAAATTTTGAACTTATCTAAGTTAAGATCTGTCTTTCAATATCACGGAACATCCCTTTTTCTTAAGAATGAAATCCAGGATTATTTTGTTAAAGTTGTTGGAGCACAAGAAATATTATATTCCGACTTAAAACAAAAGAATCTTAAAAATTCTCGAATGAATCAATGGCAAAATTGGTTAAGGGGTCATTATCACTACGATTTATATCCAATTCGATGGTCCAAATTACTACCACAAAAATGGCGAAATAGAGTCAATCAAGGTCGTATGGCAAAAAATAAAGATTTTAACCAATGTTATTCATATGAAAATGAAAAAAACCGATTAATTGATTCCAAAAAACAAAATGATTTTGAAACATACTACTCATTACCGAATAAAAAAGATAATAAAAAAAAAATATATATATATGATCTTTTATCATATAAATCTCTTAATTATGAAGATAATAAAGATTCATATATTTATGAATTAGCAGTACAAGTCAAAAATAATCAAGAAATTTCTTATAAGTACAACACGGATAAATGGAAATTTTTTGATATACTGACGGGTATCCCTATCAATAATTATCTAGTAGAAAATGATATTATAGATCTGGAAAAAAATCCGGATAGAAAATATTTTGATTGGAGAATGCTGCATTTTTGTCTTAAAAAAAAGTCCGATATTGGAGCTTGGATCAATAGTGAGGCTGACATGACCAGTAAAAAAAATACTAAAAGTGGGGTTAATAATTTTCAAATAATTGAAGAAATCCTTCTTGATTGGATGAGAATGAATGAAGAACTACGAAGTCGTTCCATATCCAATCTGCAACTTTGGTTCTTTCCAGAATTTTTGATACTTTATAATGCATATAAGATTAACCCGTGGATCATACCAACCAAATTACTTCTTTTAAATTTGAATGTAAATGAAATTGTTAGTAAAAATAAAAAAGTAATTGAAAATATAAAAAGAAATCTTTTTATATCATCGAAGAAAAAAACTCTTGAATTAGAAAATAGAAATAAAGGAGAAAAAGAATCCGTGGCCCAAGAGGATCTTGAATCCGCTCTCTCAAACCACAAAAAATATGTTCAAGACGATTCTGCGGGAGCAGATGTGAAAAAACGGATAAATAAAAAGCAATACAAGAAAAACACGGAAGCGGAGCTTTCTTTTTTCCTAAAAAGATATTTTCGTTTTCAATTGAGATGGGATAATTCCTTAAATCAAAGAATGATCAATAACATCAAAGTATATTGTCTCCTGCTTAGACTGATAAATCCCAGAGAAATTGCTATATCCTCTATTCAAAGGAGAGAAATGAGTCTGGATATTCTGATAGTTCAGAAGGATTTAACTCTTACAGAATTAATGAAAAGGGGAATATTGATTATCGAACCGGTTCGTCTGTCTGTAAAAAATGATGGACAATTTATTATGTCTCAAAACATAGGTATTTCATTAGTTCATAAGAATAATTACCAAATTAATCAAAGATACCAAGAAAAAGGCTATGCTGATAAGAAGAATTTTGATAAACCCATTTCAATACATCAAAAAACGCCTGAAAATAGAGCCAGCAATCATTATGATTTGCTTGTTCCTGAAAATATTTTATCCCCTAAAGGTCGTAGAGAGTTCAGAATTCTGATTGGTTTCAATTCTCAGACTCGAAATGATATCCATAGAAATACAGGATTTTCTAATGGAAATAAGGTGAAAAATAGTGATCCAGTTTTAGATAAAAGAAAACATTTTGATAGATATAAAAATAAACTAAATAAATTAAAGTTCTTTCTTTGGCCCAATTATCGATTAGAAGATTTAGCTTGTATGAATCGTTATTGGTTTGATACCAATAATAGCAGTCGTTTTAGTATGTTAAGAATCCATGTGTATCCACAATTGAAAATTCGTTAATTCTATATTTTCCCTATATTTCCCGTACCGTATATGGTATATAAAGACAAAAAAATACACATCTGGAACTGTCTTAGATTCTGATAGGCGATATTAATTTAATTCAATGACATATCAATTAGATTTAGAACTCAAGCAACAAAATATTCTTATTTAAATTTAGGTTTTAAGTCTAAATATTTTTTGTGTGTGCCGTGCAGCAATATACCATCCTTTTGTATACCTATACTGAATCCTATTTTTAAAATGGAATTGCTTATTAATAAATTTGATTAAAAAAAAGAATAGAAATTTTTAATTAAATTAAGATTATTGTGTATATAAAATTAAAATGAGTGACATTATTATTACTGATAAATAATAAGAAAAAAAAGGGAGGGGGGAGAGTTCATTTTATGGTAAAAAATTCATTCAGCTCAGTTATTTCGCAAGAAGAAAAAAAAGAAAACGGAGGATCTGTTGAATTTCAAGTATTCAGTTTCACCAATAAGATACGAAGACTTACTTCACATTTGCAATTGCACAAAAAAGACTATTTATCTCAAAGAGGTCTACGTAAAATTCTGGGAAAACGCCAACGATTACTTTCTTATTTATCAAAGAAAAATATAATGCGTTATAAAGAATTAATTAATCAATTGGATATTCGGGAGTCAAAAACTCATTAATTTGAAAAGTCATTTTTAATTATTTGATTTATTAGATCTTGAATTTTTATGAACTTATTTTCATTTTCAACAATTCATGGCAAAATGAATCGAGGAAAAATATATGAATGGACCAACTACAAGAAAAGACCTCATGATAGTCAATATGGGACCTCACCACCCATCAATGCACGGTGTTCTTCGACTCATCCTTACTTTGGATGGTGAAGATGTTATTGACTGTGAACCAATATTGGGTTATTTACATAGAGGGATGGAAAAAATTGCAGAAAACCGAACTATTATACAATATCTACCTTATGTAACACGTTGGGATTATTTAGCTACTATGTTCACAGAAGCAATAACCGTAAATGGTCCAGAACTGTTGGGAAATATTCAAGTGCCTAAAAGAGCCAGCTATATCAGAGTAATTATGTTGGAGTTGAGTCGTATAGCTTCTCATTTGTTATGGCTTGGTCCTTTTATGGCTGATATTGGCGCACAGACTCCCTTCTTCTATATTTTAAGAGAAAGAGAATTAGTCTATGATCTATTCGAAGCAGCCACCGGTATGAGAATGATGCATAATTTTTTTCGTATCGGGGGAGTCGCGGCTGATCTACCTCATGGCTGGATAGATAAATGTTTGGATTTCTGCGATTATTTTTTGACAGGGGTTGCTGACTATCAAAAACTTATTACAAAAAATCCTATTTTTTTAGAACGAGTTGAGAGGGTAGGCATTATTTCGGGAGAAGAAGTAATAAATTGGGGTTTATCAGGACCAATGCTGCGAGCTTCCGGAATACCATGGGATCTTCGTAAAGTTGATCATTATGAGTGTTATGACGAATTTGATTGGGAAGTTCAGTGGCAAAAAGAAGGAGATTCATTAGCTCGTTATTTAGTCAGACTTGGTGAGATGACGGAATCCATAAAAATTATTCAACAAGCTTTGGAAGGAATTCCAGGGGGGCCCTATGAGAATTTAGAAATACGATGTTTTGATCGAGGAAGATATCCGGAATGGAATGACTTTGAATATCGATTCATTAGTAAAAAACCTTCGCCAACTTTTGAGTTGGCGAAACAAGAACTTTATGTGAGAGTCGAAGCCCCAAAAGGGGAATTGGGCATTTTTCTGATAGGGGATCAGGGTGGTTTTCCTTGGAGATGGAAAATTCGCCCGCCGGGTTTTATCAATTTGCAAATTCTTCCTCAGTTAGTTAAAAGAATGAAATTGGCTGATATTATGACAATACTAGGTAGCATAGATATCATTATGGGAGAAGTTGATCGTTAAAATGATAATGGATACACCAGAAGTACAAGATATCAATTCGTTTTCTAGATTGGAATTCTTACAAGAAGTCTATGGAATTCTATGGGTCCTTGTCCCTATTTTGACTACTGTATTGGCAATCACAATAGGCGTACTGGTAATTGTATGGTTAGAAAGAGAAATATCCGCAGGGATACAACAACGTATTGGACCTGAATATGCCGGTCCTTTGGGAGTTCTTCAAGCTTTAGCAGATGGTACAAAACTACTTTTTAAAGAAAATCTTCTTCCATCTCGAGGTGATACTCGTTTATTCAGTATCGGACCATCCATAGCAGTCATAGCAATTTTACTAAGCTATTCAGTAATTCCTTTTGGTTATCGCCTTGTTTTAGCCGATCTCCATATCGGTGTTTTTTTATGGATTGCCATTTCAAGTATTGCTCCCATCGGACTTCTTATGTCAGGATATGGATCAAATAATAAATATTCCTTTTTAGGTGGTCTACGAGCTGCTGCTCAATCAATTAGTTATGAAATACCATTAACTCTATGTGTATTATCAATATCTCTACGTGTGATTCGTTGAGACATAAACTTCTCCCACTTTTTTTCGAGAATAAAGGGTGAAATGAATTGAATAGATATCTTCATTTTTATATTCCTTATTCGGATTAATGAACTAAATCAGATAGTTATATGAGTGAAAGAAAACAGCTTATATAAAAAAAAATTAGCAGTCCAAATATTGAGTCTCATTTTCTATGTATAAGAGTTAAGCAGAAATAAACATAGGCGCAAGAGAGCCTTTATCCCAAGATTGGTTGACTAGTCATCCTGGCTTGAAGCGGACTCAAAAGATCAACCGTATTGAGTTTTCACTATTATTTGTATGTACTACCATATATGTATTAGCATAACACGGCCGATTGAACAAAAATGAGTGGATGGTTAGAAACACCAAGATATACAAAGGATTAGTAATGGAGATTTTAAAAATTATCCAAAGGAAAAGGACATTTTTGCAAAATGCATAATATAAAAAGAATACGAATTGGGGCTTTAAGTTTGTAGAAATGATCAGGTAATACTCCCCACGATTCCGATCCAGAGTATGCGCCTATCCACCCATTAAATAAATGACTATCGGAAACGAAATAATCCCTTATTTTGTAAGTCCGCCTTTTCTCAGAAAGAAGAATAGGACCAAAAAAAAATGGAAAAAATACAATTACAACAAAAAAAAAGAGATCTTTTTGAGTCTTTCTGATCTCCATTCCTATATTCATTTTCTTTCCTATATCCCTGATAGAATTCGGGTCTGAATTCATGAACTATAGGCTTTTTTTCATAATTGAAAACGATGGGTTATTGATATTTATAATTTTATAATAAAAGTAGTTAAGTGAAGAATGAAGTTATTACTTAACAAAGAAAGATTTTAATTATTAAAGGATGAGATCAATTCAGAAGTACTCCTTTTCTTTACTTTATTAGTAGAACAGACAGAATTCAATCGGGTTAATTTGGGGACACACGATAGATTTTTATCCTATACTATACCTACAAAAAAGACATATCAAGATAAATAATACCGACACGCTCCTTAGATTTTTTTATGGCCCTCGAGGAGCCGTATGAGGTGAAAATCTCATGTACGGTTCTGTAATAGCGATGAGAACAGTGATGTTATTGCCGACTATGATTATCTAACAGTTCTAGTACAGTTGATATAGTTGAGGCTCAATCAAAATATGGTTTTTGGGGGTGGAATTTGTGGCGTCAACCTATAGGGTTTGTTATTTTTCTAATTTCTTCCTTAGCCGAATGCGAGAGATTACCTTTTGATTTACCAGAAGCCGAAGAAGAATTAGTAGCGGGTTATCAAACCGAGTATTCGGGTATCAAATTTGGTTTATTTTACGTTGCTTCCTATCTAAATCTATTAGTTTCTTCATTATTTGTAACAGTTCTTTACTTGGGCGGTTGGGATATCTCTATTCCATACATATTCGTTTATGAGCTTTTTGAAATAACTAAAGCATATGAAGTCTTTGGAATAGCAATTAGTATCTTTATTACATTAGCTAAAACTTATTTGTTCTTGTTCATTTCTATAACAACAAGATGGACTTTACCCCGCCTAAGAATAGACCAACTATTAAATCTTGGATGGAAATTTCTTTTACCTATATCTCTCGGTAATCTATTATTAACAACTTCTTTTCAACTCTTTTCACTGTAAAGGAATGTCATATTCTCTATTCACGGCTTGCTCAAACAAGAGAAAGAAACAAACATCAAATTCGTTAGAGATATTACAATATGTTCCCTATGGTAACTGGATTCATGAATTATGGTCAACAAACAGTACGAGCTGCAAGGTACATTGGTCAAAGTTTCATGATTACTTTATCCCATGCAAATCGTTTGCCTGTAACTATTCAATATCCTTACGAAAAATTAATCACATCGGAGCGGTTCCGCGGTCGAATCCATTTTGAATTTGATAAATGCATTGCTTGTGAAGTATGTGTTCGTGTATGTCCTATAGATCTACCCGTTGTTGATTGGAAATTGGAAACGGATATTCGAAAGAAACGATTGCTTAATTACAGTATTGATTTCGGGATCTGTATATTTTGTGGTAACTGCGTTGAATATTGTCCAACAAATTGTTTATCAATGACTGAAGAATATGAACTTTCTACTTATGATCGTCACGAATTGAATTATAATCAAATTTCTTTGGGTCGGTTACCAATGTCAGTAGTTGATGATTATACAATTAGAACAATTTTGAATTCGCCTCAAAAAAAAAGTAAATCCGTTGATTAAAGATTAATTGATTAAAGAGTAATTGCAAAGTACCGAGGTTCCGTTTTGATCTAAAGAAATGAGGTTTCTTTCGTTTTGTTTGTTTGATGATTACCCACAAATCAAAACTATTGATTCATGAGAATTGCAGCTTAATTTAGATTGAATCTATATATTTGGAAATATATAGTTTCGAACGACTCTTTCAGATCAAGAATAAGATTCATCGAATAACTGTACCTACATTAATTCACACCCCGTAAGATTTAATTAGGAATTTATTATCCATTTTTTTCTGGTCAGATCAATAAGTTCATGAAAAACATTTCGATTTATTTATTTCTTATTTTACTACATATAATGGATTTGCCTGGACCGATACATGATTTTCTTGTAGTCTTGTTGGGATCAGGTCTTATATTAGGAAGTATGGGAGTATTATTACTTACCAACTCCATTTACTCTGCTTTTTCGTTGGGACTAGTTCTTGTTTCTATATCCTTATTCTATATTCTAGCAAACTCCCATTTTGTAGCTGCTGCGCAACTCCTTATTTACGTGGGCGCTATAAATGTTTTAATCATATTTGCTGTGATGTTCATGAAGGGTTCGGAATATTCCAAAGATTTTAATCTTTGGACCGTTGGGAGTGGATTTACTTTTCTGGTTTGTACAAGTATTTTTGTTTCACTAATGACTACTATTCTAGATACGTCATGGTATGGGATTATTTGGACTACAAGATCAAACCAGATTCTAGAGCAAGATTTGATAAGTAATAGTCAACAAATTGGAATTCATTTATCAACATATTTTTTTCTTCCATTTGAACTCATTTCGATCATTCTTTTAGCTGCTTTGATCGGTGCAATTGCCCTGGCTCGCCAGTAACAAATCTTTAGAAATAGCATAAATTGAACTTTGTTCTATGTTATCACACACATTCCCCTTCAATTCTATTTGAAGATTGTTTCTGTCAAAAAGAAAAATTCTTTTATTCTATTGGATCGATTACTAATATATTCCCGTGTTCTGTACTTTTTTTTGTCAATTTAATTGAATCTATTTAATTTTTGTTCATATTGAAATGAATCAGAATTGATAAGGAGTTGTTCAATCATGCTCGAACATGTACTTGTTATAAGTGCCTATTTATTTTCTATCGGTATCTATGGATTGATCACGAGCCGAAATATGGTTAGAGCCCTTATGTGTCTTGAGCTTATACTGAATGCAGTTAATATAAATTTCGTAACATTTTCTGATTTTTTTGATAGTCGCCAATTAAAAGGGAATATTTTCGCAATTTTTGTTATAGCTATTGCAGCCGCTGAAGCAGCTATTGGCCCAGCTATTGTTTCATCAATTTATCGTAACAGAAAATCAACTCGTATCAATCAATCGAATTTGTTGAATAAGTAGTATTTATCAAATAAATGCTGATATTCATGAAGTCAAATTATCTGTATACTACGTAATCTATGATCATGTTTGCGAAAACGTAAAAAATAAAAGTATCTTGGCCCTATCGCATGAGTTAATCTGAAAGTAGATTGATTAGAAAAATTCTGATAAATTATTGACTCGTCTGGTATCTAAATATATAATTCATTTACAAATTTACTCGATCGAAAATTTATAGTGTTAAAAAAAATTATAGATCCAATGTCACATTCAGTAAAGATTTATGATACATGTATAGGGTGTACTCAATGTGTCCGAGCTTGCCCCACAGATGTATTAGAAATGATACCCTGGGGCGGATGTAAAGCTAAGCAAATAGCTTCAGCTCCAAGAACAGAAGACTGTGTTGGTTGTAAGAGATGTGAATCCGCCTGTCCGACGGATTTCTTAAGTGTTCGAGTTTATTTATGGCATGAAACAACTCGAAGCATGGGTCTAGCTTATTGATACGTTGCATAAAAACCCCCTTGAATACATTTGATTTCTTTTTTACCGACAAAAACTCGTGTTCGAAAACATATATTTATTTTTTTATTTTCGAACATGGGTTTTTTAGTCCAAGTGTATCTTGTTTTTACTACGAATTATTTTCCTTGGTTAACAATAGTTGTAGTTTTGCCAATATTTGCGGGTTTCTTACTTTTTTTTTTCCCGCATAGAGGAAATAAAGTAATTCGCTGGTATACTATATCCATATGTGTATTCGAACTCCTTCTAACAACCTATGCATTTTGTTATCATTTCGAATTAGACGATCCATTAATCCAACTGACGGAGGATTATAAATGGATCCATTTTTTTGATTTTTACTGGAGATTGGGAATAGATGGACTTTCCATAGGACCCATTTTACTGACGGGATTTATCACCACTTTAGCTACTTTAGCGGCTTGGCCAGTTACTCGAGATTCCCGATTATTCAATTTTCTAATGTTAGCAATGTATAGCGGTCAAATAGGATCATTTTCTGCTCGGGACCTCTTACTATTTTTTATCATGTGGGAGTTAGAATTAATTCCCGTTTATCTACTTCTATCGATGTGGGGAGGAAAGAAACGTTTGTATTCAGCTACAAAGTTTATTTTGTACACTGCAGGAAGTTCCGTTTTTTTGTTAATGGGAGTTCTGGGTATCGGGTTATATGGTTCTAATGAATCAACTTTAAATTTTGAAAGATTAGCTAATCAATCGTATCCTGTAGCACTGGAAATAATATTCTATATCGGATTTCTTATTGCTTTTGCTGTCAAATCACCGATTATACCCTTACATACATGGTTACCAGACACCCATGGAGAGGCGCATTACAGTACTTGTATGCTTCTAGCCGGAATCTTATTAAAAATGGGAGCATATGGATTGGTTCGGATCAATATGGAATTATTACCCTACGCCCATTCTATCTTTTCACCCTGGTTGATGATAGTAGGCATAATTCAAATAATCTATGCAGCTTCAACATCTCCTGGTCAACGCAATTTAAAAAAAAGAATAGCTTATTCGTCGGTATCTCATATGGGTTTCATAATTATAGGAATTGGTTCTATAAGCGATATGGGATTGAATGGAGCTATTTTACAAATAATCTCTCATGGATTTATTGGCGCTGCACTTTTTTTCTTGGCGGGAACAAGTTATGATAGAATACGTCTTGTTTATCTCGACGAAATGGGCGGAATGGCTATCCCAATTCAAAAAATATTCACGACTTTCAGTATCTTATCGATGGCTTCTCTTGCATTACCGGGCATGAGCGGTTTTGTTGCAGAATTAATAGTATTTTTTGGAATAATTATCAGCCCAAAATATCTTTTAATGACAAAAATACTAATTACGTTGGTAATGGCAATTGGAATGATATTAACTCCCATTTATTTATTATCTATGTTACGCCAGATGTTCTATGGATACAAGCTTTTTAATGCTCAAAATTCTTATTCTTTTGATTCGGGACCGCGAGAGTTGTTTGTTGCGATCTCTATCCTTCTACCTGTCATAGGTATTGGTATTTATCCAGATTTTATTTTATCACTATCAGTTGACAAGGTCGAAGCTATTTTATACAATTATTTTTCTAGATAGTTTTCATAAAAAAAATGAATTAGACTTCTTGGCTTTTGTGAGAACCATTTGAATCAAGTAATGTAGTGATTCAAAGGGTTCTCGATGTCTTAGACATAGTTTTATACAATTATTTTTCTAGATAGTTTTCATAAAAAAAATGAATTAGACTTCTTGGCTTTTGTGAGAACCATTTGAATCAAGTAATGTAGTGATTCAAAGGGTTCTCGATGTCTTAGACATAGTTTTCTTAGCTATACTCTCCGATGTTTGTATTCATCAGGCCCTTTCTTGAATTCATTCAATTAGATGTTAATGTAAATGAACCATAACTATGTAGCCCTATCCCTAATAGATTGACCCCAAAATAGCATATCCAAATTATAAGAAAACCCATAGAGGCCACAATTGCAGAATTTACACTTTCCAAATTTTTATTTGTTCGAGTATGTAAATAAATTGCGAATATGGTCCAAGTAATAAATGCCCAAGTTTCCTTTGGGTCCCAATTCCAATATGATCCCCATGTCTCATTAGCCCATACAGCCCCTGAAAGAATACCTATGCTTAAAAAGATAAACCCTAGACTAATAATACAATAACTCCAATGATCTAATTGTTGAATCAATTGAGACTTATAATAATTCTTCGAAGAAAAAAAAGAAGTGTTTCTTAAAACATTCTTCCATTCGTTCATGTATTGGATCTCATCAAAGGAAAATAACGCATTTAATAAATTATTGTTTTTAACAAAAATTCTTATAACTTTTTGAAATATAATGACTATAAGAGCTATTGAAAATAATGATCCACATAAAAGAGATGCATAACCCAATACCATCATACTTACATGCATCATTAACCAATGAGATTGGAGAGCGGGGACTAAGAGTGGGGATTCATGCATTTCAGTTAAAAAACCTGAAGTAGCAAAACCCTGGGTAAAAATAGTACTTGGCGTGGTTATTGCGTTTACACTAAAATGGTTTTTAGGTTTTTTAAAATACGTAAGTATATGAATAACGGAGAAACCCCATGAAAGAAATAGTAATGATTCATATAAATCACTTAATGGTAAATGCCTCAAATAAATCCAACGAGTAACTAATAATCCTGTTATAGAGAAAAAAGTAGCTATCATGCCCTTTTCTGACGAAGCGTAAAGTCCTACGGTCTCCTCGACTAATAAGGTTATCAAATGAATTGTAATGACAATTGAAATGACCGAAAAAGATATATGAGTTAATATATGCTCTAAAGTTGAAAATATCATAAAAATTAAATTATTAAAATAAAAAAGGGTGCCTCAATTAAATTATTAAAATAAAAAAGGGTGCCTCAATTAAATTATTTGAATTCAAGTCCCGGACTTGAATTAATTATATTATAGGACTTTTTTTATAATACAAAATGCCATGCCGCCACTCGGACTCGAACCGAGATGCTCTAGCACTGCTTCCTAAGAGCAGCGTGTCTACCGATTTCACCATAGCGGCTTTCTCGAAATAATAATAACCTATTATTAGTCAATCGTCGAGATTGAAAGAATAGAATCAATTCTCAATTCAATGTAATATTTTTTAGAAAATATTTTATATAGTTAAGGGGCTAAAAAACTCTTTATCTTTAAATTTGAAAACTTAAGAGTAAAGTTTTTAAAAAAGGGATTTGAGCGTTTTCCAATAAAAATATCTATTATCTGATTTCATTTATTTAATATTTATATGTATTTATTATTATTTGAATTTATTTCAATAATAATTTAAGGTATCAATTTTTGTTATTTAACAATATAAGGGTATTTATCATTTGCATTTTTTAATGATTCTTTTGTTTTCTTTTTTATCTCATTTTCTAAATGAAAAAAGAAAATAGGATATTTTTTTCGATTACAATTTCAGCACATTTTTGTTATTTAACAATATAAGGGTATTTATCATTTGCATTTTTTAATGATTCTTTTGTTTTCTTTTTTATCTCATTTTCTAAATGAAAAAAGAAAATAGGATATTTTTTTCGATTACAATTTCAGCACAGCATCTACATTCAATAAATTTCTAGAAGGATTTACATAGCTTTGTATTAATCGTTAGGGTTTTGGTTGTGTATAGAATTTGTGGTAGGATTTTTCAAACAAATTAAATTCTGTATTCGGCGGGCTATATTATAGTAATAATAATTTAGAGAAATTAAGGGTTCATAAAATTTTTAAATAAGGTTTAAACTTAATCAACTAATGGTATCGTTTCAACCCCTCATTAAATTTTTAATAAAGAGTTTAAGTTTACTATATTTATCTTCCATACTTATATAGTAGAAGTATAAAATAGTCTATAGGATAGAATATAATAAAAAAAAGAAAAACCTTTTTGTTTTATTGGGACGATGGGGATTCTTTTTTTCCCCATCCCCAAAATGATAAAACAAGGATATGAAAAAGGAAGGTAAACCTTTGTATTTATTTTTATTCGTTGAAAAAGAAAAAAATTACCGTTTTAAATTTTATAATTGAGTAAACTAAAGAATTCTTATTTTTATTTTACATATCCTAAAAGGAAAACAAATTTCATATTCATCCGGTCAAAACGTTAGGAAATTAAAATAAAATAATTATTTTGATTAAAAAAAATGTGAATTTTGTTTGAGTTTAATATTTAGTGACAATTTTTTTTAATTCACATTATTATTCAATTATTTATGATTTATTTATATAAAAAAATTATTATTAAAATAAGAATAATTAGAAACGAACTTCTACCCGTCTATTTTTTAAGTCAAACCGATTCAGATTATTCCAATGTTTGATTATTTGTTTGATTTGTCTCCCAAAAAACTTTGTGAATTCCCCGTTGAAAGAGATTTTGCTAGCGAAAAAGCTTTCAACGCTGCTCGACGCCCTTTGCTTTTCCAAATAGTTTTACGAATCCGTTTTTTTGATATAGAAGTGCGCTTTTTTGGAGCTGCCATTAAAAAATTATAATAGATTATTCATTGCTATAGTTGGATGTGAAAGACATCTATTGTTCAAAACAAATTGTTCTTTACTATTTATTATCCATTTATTCTTAAAAATTAGATTATACTCCTATCAGAATACAGATATCTAAAATTTTAAATATTCGATAATGTTATTTTTTCAAAAAAAATGAATCTTCGTAATAAACGAACTAAATAAAAATAAGTCTTATTTTATTTGAATTTTCTATATCGTAATAAAATTTTACTTAAAAAAAATATCTGTGTTCACTAGTAGTTTCATTGGGTTATATCATTTGAACAATTCTAACTTCTTGAGTTGAAATATTTCTAGTATTTGGCAAAAAATTAAGAATCATTAAGAAGATAAAATTCTATTTTCTTTAAGTTTTGCCTATTTAAATTATTAACTGATCCCTTTGAAAAGAGATAAGAGCTGGTGAATTAGAAAAATTAATTAGGAATAAAATATACTTTTTTTATGGAATATACGTATCAATATTCATGGATCATACCTTTTATCTCACTGCCAATTCCTATGTTAATAGGAGTGGGACTTTTACTTTTTCCGACGGCAACAAAAAAGCTTCGACGTATGTGGTCTTTTCCTAGTGTTTTATTGTTAAGTATAGTTATTATTTTTTCAGTTTCTCTGTCTATTCATCAAATAAATAGCAGTTATATCTATCAATATGTATGGTCTTGGACTATCAATAATGAGTTTTCTTTAGAATTGGGCTACTTGATCGATCCACTTACTTCTATTATGTCAATATTAATCACTACTGTTGGAATTCTGGTTCTTATTTATAGTGACAATTATATGTCTCATGATCAAGGATATTTGAGATTTTTTGCTTATATGAGTTTGTTCAATACATCAATGTTGGGATTAGTTACTAGTTCGAATTTGATACAAATTTATATTTTTTGGGAATTGGTTGGGATGTGTTCTTATCTATTAATAGGTTTTTGGTTCACTCGACCTACTGCGGCGAATGCTTGCCAAAAGGCGTTTGTAACTAATCGCGTGGGGGATTTTGGTTTATTATTAGGGATTTTAGGTCTTTATTGGACAACAGGGAGTTTTGAATTTCGGGATTTGTTTAAAATATTAAATAACGTGATTTATAATAATGAGGTTAATTTATTATTTGTTACTTTGTGCGCGTTCCTATTATTTGGAGGTGCAGTTGCTAAATCTGCTCAATTTCCTCTTCATGTATGGTTACCAGATGCTATGGAGGGACCTACCCCCATTTCGGCTCTTATACATGCTGCTACGATGGTAGCAGCGGGAATTTTTCTTGTCGCTCGACTTCTTCC